TCAATATCAAATCACGGAAAATTCGAATTATGGTTTGAAACGGAATCGCGTATTTAGACGAAATCCCCAGTAGTTTCATTTTCGACCGCTACAAGATCAACAATGCCATGAGCTTGGGCTTCTGTTGCTGACATAAAAACATCCCTTTCCATGTCTTCGGATATAACCCATAAAGGGTTGCCCGTTCTTTGTACATAAACCTTTGTGAGGGTTTCGCGAAGTTTGAGTAGTTCTTCCGCTTCCAGGATAAATTCCCCTGCTTGCGCCTCATAAAAAGAACTAGCAGGTTGGTGAATCATAACCCTGATAATATTGATATAACATCATGCATGAACGGTTTTTCTATCTCGAATGATTGGGCTAAAGTAAGGGCTAAAAAAAAAGAAGAAAAAAAAAATAGAATTGAACATCCGTACAGGCATCTTTTGCGCATTGCATACGGCTCCGCAATGGAATTTCCTTTTTCTTCCCTTCTATTCTATATCGAAGCAAAAAAAAAGAATCCATCCGATTCAGATCGTTGAATGATCCATTTACCACCCTTCTTTTCGTATTGTAGGAGTCAAAAAAAATACTATGATGGTTCTGTTGCTTTCTATATTTATCTCGTCTGTAATTTAGCAATCCCAAAGTTTCTTTTTGATACGATCAAATAAGGAAAAATGATCTTTTTTTTTCATTTTCGTATTCTTTTCTTCGTAAGATAAATATCAGAAAGATACTTCTGGTGTGGAAGAAAAATGGTTTGTGACGCTGAAATGTACTCCCGACACAGAAGATCAAATCGGAAATAACCTTTGTTTCATACTACTATCTCGATACAAAATCTCATGTTAGGAAAAACAATAATAGTTTGTTCATATCGAACTCGAAGTGCCATGCTATTATTACCTATTATTCATATTTGATACGGCGAAGGCATAGTCTTCTTCCTTTTTTCAAATAAAAACTCATTGGCGCCAAGCGTGAGGGAATGCTAGACGTTTGGTAATTTCTCCTCCGACCAGAATGAAAGATCCCATTGAAGCGGCTAATCCCATGCATATTGTATGTACATCGGGCGAAACAAATTGCATAGTATCATAAATGGCTATTCCTGGTATTACCCATCCGCCGGGGGAGTTTATAAACAAATAAAGATCCTTAGTATCATCTTCTATACTGAGATATACCATGAGACCAACAAGTTGATTTGAGATTTCGCTATCAACTTCTTGGCCTAAAAAAAGTAATCTTTCTCGATAAAGTCGGTTGATTAGGACAAAATTGTATCCCTTTTAAACCGTACGTGCATCTTTGGATGCATACGGTTTAAAAAAATTGCGAAAAAAAGAATCAATGTGTCGATTCCAATCCTATCTCTTTTTTTTGTAAGAGATTTCTGTTTTTCTAATGAAAGGGATTTTTTCTTCTATTTTTCAAAAAAACATGAGTTTTGGCCCCCTTCCCTAAAAAAAAAAAGAATTTAGTGAACTTATTGAATTAACCTCTCATTGATGTATTGTTTCGTCGAGATTCAAATCACGATGTCATTTTCTTGTTCCTGACTGGGTCCTTTCAATTCTTTTAGGTTCATGTTCTACTCCGGGGAAAGATCTATCCGAATTATATTTGCACATATAGGACAAATGATCTCAGTACCACTTCTTTTTGCTACGACTTTTTTCAATTCCTTTCACGCCTCCCCCAAACTATTCGATGTATTCATCATACTGGTTGGCATGGCAGTTTGAGATCGCCTCTATAATTAAGTATAAGAATCGTCTATGCTACAAGTGGTAATTGTACATATATTACTATTACCAATTTGGTATTTTCTGAACGGAGCCTGGATACTTGATTTTCTTAGTCCAAGTCAACCATAAATTCTTATAATTGATAATATTGATCCTCAATAGAAATTGATCTAATTTCACTTCACGCTCTGAATAATTGATTCTTCAATCAATACAATATTTCTTGGGCGAAACAGAGGATATCTCGATCGGTGGAGAAAACGGGTAAATCCCATATGACCCAATATGTCTGACAAGTCGCACTATACGTCAACCCAAACTGCATCTTCCTCTCCAGGACTCCGAAAAGGTACTTTTGGAACACCAATGGGCATTAAATTAAAGAAAAAAAAATTTAGTACTATACTTCACTTTAATATGGAAACGTAAGAATGAGTTTATTGTCTTCATTATTATTTTTCTGTTTATTCTAGTTTATACATACATTGGAAGGTTTTTAGAGGAAGACATAATGAATAAATAAAAATTTTAATGAAGGGATCGATCGTTCGAATAATAAACAAGTATACATGCATTCGTTCCCACGCAATGGGAGCATTGGTCCCATTGCGTATTGGTACTTATCGGGTATAGAATAGATCTGCTTCTCTTTGTTCTTACGAACAGAATTCCGCCGTTATTTTCAACGGAATAGAATAAATAGTAACCTTTTCTCATACAGAATCCGCTGAAAAGGTTAGGTACATAGTGCAATGCGATAAAGTTACATAGTGTCTATTTTTCTTTGAGAAAGGGGTATTTCCATGGGTTTGCCTTGGTATCGTGTTCATACTGTAGTATTGAATGATCCCGGCCGATTGCTTTCTGTCCATATAATGCATACGGCTCTAGTTTCTGGTTGGGCCGGTTCGATGGCTCTATACGAATTGGCGGTTTTTGATCCCTCTGACCCCGTCCTTGATCCAATGTGGAGACAAGGTATGTTCGTTATACCCTTCATGACTCGTTTAGGAATAACCAATTCGTGGGGTGGTTGGAGTATTTCAGGAGGAACTATAACGAATCCGGGTATTTGGAGTTATGAAGGCGTGGCTGGGGCACATATTGTGTTTTCTGGCTTGTGCTTTTTGGCGGCCATCTGGCATTGGGTATATTGGGACCTAGAAATATTCTGTGATGAACGTACGGGAAAACCCTCTTTGGATTTGCCCAAGATCTTTGGAATTCATTTATTTCTCTCAGGGGTGGCTTGCTTTGGCTTTGGCGCATTTCATGTAACAGGCTTATATGGTCCTGGAATATGGGTGTCTGATCCTTATGGACTAACTGGAAAAGTACAATCTGTAAGTCCAGCGTGGGGCGCGGAAGGTTTTGATCCTTTTGTTCCGGGAGGAATCGCCTCTCATCATATTGCAGCGGGTACACTGGGCATATTAGCGGGCCTATTCCATCTTAGTGTCCGTCCGCCTCAACGTCTATACAAAGGATTACGTATGGGCAATATTGAAACTGTACTTTCTAGTAGTATCGCTGCTGTTTTTTTTGCAGCTTTTGTTGTTGCTGGAACTATGTGGTATGGTTCAGCAACGACCCCAATCGAGTTATTTGGTCCTACTCGTTATCAGTGGGATCAGGGATACTTCCAGCAAGAAATATATCGAAGAGTTGGTGCCGGACTAGCCGAAAATCTAAGTTTATCAGAAGCTTGGTCTAAAATTCCCGAAAAATTAGCTTTTTATGATTACATTGGTAATAATCCGGCAAAAGGGGGATTATTCAGAGCAGGCTCAATGGACAGCGGGGATGGAATAGCTGTTGGATGGTTAGGACACCCCGTCTTTAGAGATAAAGAAGGGCGCGAACTTTTTGTACGTCGTATGCCTACTTTTTTTGAAACATTCCCGGTCGTTTTGGTAGATGGAGACGGAATTGTGAGGGCAGATGTTCCTTTTCGAAGGGCAGAATCAAAGTATAGTGTTGAACAAGTAGGTGTAACCGTTGAGTTCTATGGTGGCGAACTCAATGGAGTCAGTTATAGTGATCCTGCTACTGTGAAAAAATATGCTAGACGCGCACAATTAGGTGAAATTTTTGAATTAGACCGGGCTACTTTGAAATCCGATGGTGTTTTTCGTAGCAGTCCAAGGGGTTGGTTCACTTTTGGGCATGCTACGTTTGCTTTGCTCTTCTTTTTCGGACACATTTGGCATGGCGCTAGAACCTTATTCAGAGATGTTTTTGCTGGTATTGATCCAGATTTGGATGCTCAAGTAGAATTTGGAGCATTCCAAAAACTTGGAGATCCAACTACAAGGAGACAAGTAGTTTGATACAAGATTGTTCTGGTATCTTTTGCCTCTATTTTTTTTTTATTTGAATTTGAATAAGGTACCCGAGAAATATTGACTTGAATCACCTTCTTTTCTTTGATTCGTTCCCCCTTTTTATATGGTATGGTAAATGATTCCACTCAAACGAATAGGTGTGAAAGCTATAATTGTAAACCACGATCGAATCTATGGAAGCATTGGTTTATACATTCCTTTTAGTCTCGACTTTAGGGATAATTTTTTTCGCTATCTTTTTTCGAGAACCGCCTAAGGTTCCGACTAAAAAAATGAAATGATTTTTCATTATATCAACTGAAGTAATGAGTCTCCCATATCGGGAGGCTCATTACTTCAACTAGTCTAGTCCCCGTGTTCCTCGAATGGATCTCTTAGTTGTTGAGAGGGTTGCCCAAAAGCGGTATATAAGGCGTACCCCGTAAAGCTTACAAGTAAACCAGATATGAAGATGGCGACTAGGGTTGCTGTTTCCATTTTTAGATAATTTCAAGATCACAATGGATCTACGATAAGATCGTTTATTTACAACTACAACGGAATGGTATACAAAGTCAACAGATCTCAACCAATGATTAAATAGGATTTATGGCTACACAAACCGTTGAGGGTAGTTCTAGATCTAGGCCAAGACAAACTACTGTAGGGAATTTATTGAAACCATTGAATTCGGAATATGGTAAAGTGGCTCCGGGCTGGGGGACTACGCCACTTATGGGAGTCGCAATGGCTTTATTTGCGATATTCCTATCTATTATTTTGGAAATTTATAATTCTTCCGTTTTACTGGATGGAATTTCAATGAGTTAGGTTCATAAGACCTACGAAGCCCTAGCAAAAAAATGACTTAAGACTCGGATTTATAGACCATTCTGGTAGTTCGACTGTGGGATTTCTTTTTTTCGGTATTTCCGGAATA